AAATCTGGGTGTCGCCTGATCAACAAAAAAATCGGAATACCTTATTATATTTTTATATTTTATATTATGTTATATTTTATATTATGTTTTGCTGAGATAACTTGACAAATTTTTTTTCCAGCAGAAGTAAGCGGGGGAGAGGACTCTTGATACTTGCTTGATTCTATAAGCATCTGGCGGTTCTGTTCTCTAAAATGAAAATGCTGTAAATCCTTGCGTCTAGGCTTCAGTTCAAGGAAAGATTATATTAGTGAATATTGAATGAAAAAGAATCGTTAAATCTTAATATGTCTTCTATTATTAATGTAGTGTTTATTAATTAGGTCTTGAATTAAGTTGGATAGACGAACGAGGAATTTATTTGATTATTAATTTATTAGTTGCGTAAAGGTCGAAAGATACTTTGTTCGTATATAGACTCATGAAATTCTCTGTGTGCTCCTGCATTCAATTTAATATTGATTGAAGAGATAATTGGCTTTAATGTAATAGACTATCTTCCGATTGTTTCACCGAGACAAGCAGGAGACGTAATGTAAGGATTAGATAAAATGAAAAAAGAAATAGGGTATGTGATAGATATAGATAGTGATTTATCTTGACTCTAGATTTTTATACTTTTTACTTAATGAAATGAAGGTCAACAAAAGAAAGACTAGGTCTTATTATTCCTACATGTTAGTAACATTCCCTTGAAACTTCCAGGGGTGTATCTACGTATTTTGCTTGTGCTTAGTGTTTTCCGATTCTACTCGAAATCATATAAGAAACCTGTTATAATTGTGAGTTTATTGGATTGTTTCATCAACGGTATTGGGTCAGAATTCCCTTTTGACTCTGCGCCAGGAATTCCACTATTATTAATGAACATAATAATGAGTAGTGAACAATAATGGAATAATTTCTTCATATTTATAGAGATAGGGGATATAATTCACATGGATATAGTAAGTCTCGCTTGGGCTGCTTTAATGGTAGTCTTTACATTTTCTCTTTCACTCGTAGTCTGGGGTAGAAGTGGACTCTAGAAGTACTACTAATTGAGTTTGATTCCTCAAACTCAACTCATATCAATTGTTTTATAGATCGTTCTGCAAAGTCCTTTTTTTTACTGTTCAAATAGAAAAGAAAATAATTATGTTATTAAGTGGATACAGACTTCCTATGGGAAACAACATAGACATAGTGGTTGTCCAACAATATACTACACATAATAAAATATTGCCTTGGGCAAGTCACATATTGCGCGTTCCCGCTTTTTTTATTCTTTTAGAAATTTTATTTCTGTTATGCTTGCTTTATTGAACTCATTTCATATCATGGTTCAAACGTTAAAAATCAGTGGGCTTTACTAATCCTTTTCGAAATCCAAAGAGGTTCCCATGGAAATGAATCACTGGATCATCTGTCAACTGATCAATCAATTACTTCTTCGGAATACTAAAAAAAGATTATGTGATTTTCTTTTTATTAATTATTAGTAATTATTTATTAATTATTAATATAGGCCTATACTCTTACTCTTTTTTCCTTCGTCAATTTGATTCTTTCAATGGATATCGGGATTCATATTGAATAGAATCAGAAATTCTAGGAATTCGAATTGTAAGAGTAAGAATTGCCCTTCGATTTTTTCAGATTGATGATTGGAATCAACACAAATTAAATAGATGAAGCAAAGAAATAGAATTGGTACACTATGTAAATACATTACATATATGTAATTGATATCTCTGAAGATACATATTGTAGATTGATCTATATTAAACCTCTATCTTTATACAGTACGACTTTATATACTACAATAACAATAATAAGTATGGTAGAAAGAAATATATGAATCTTTCTACCATACTATCGAATCTCATAAAATACTGATGATTCTAGTCCGCTTATTTCATTTAAGACACGAAATTTTAATACTTTTCATTTTATTTTTTCTTTTCAATCATTGATAAGAACTAAACAGTCAAGTTTAATTCAAATTAATCATTTTGACTGACTGTTTTTACATATATTATAAGTAAAAAAGCAGTAGGAACTAGAATGAACAGTGCAGTAGCAATAAATGCGAGAATATTTACTTCCATAATCTCATCGTTTCATTTTTAATTAATTCGCAATAACTCGGGATTTAATCCCATAGAGCTGATAAATCTTTCGCCTGTAAATTCAATATTCAATGGGATGAATTATATCTCGACGATATCGAATCGGAGCAATATCATGAATAACAATATCTGAGCTATCAAATTGATTCATCGTCGAGAATTAAATAGTATAACATAGGAAGATCTTTTATCCATACCGAATTCAAATTTTGATTCCCGATCCGATAAATAATTCCTTTACTTTCTTTATCATTCTTTCTTTTCTATAACCTACGCCCCTCCTTGTACAATCATCTGATGAAATATCATATGACCGCCTTTACACTTACTTACATTGGTTATAAAAAACCCCAATAAAATAACCAATAGAAGCGAAATGTAAAAAGGAAGAAGTTTAGTTCTAAACCCCCTTTTTTATGATCTAATCTTCTTGGAAAACAAAGAAGTAGTATAAATAAGGAGAGTCCGGGTATAAAAAAATCGAGTATTCCATCAAATTCATTAAAAAGTTTGTTCTTTCTTCGGCAAGACCCTTAAACTTAAAAAAGATTATTCATTCCCTCACAAAGAGAGATAGCACTTGCTAAGAGAGATAGGACCTTCTTTGAGCTTTATTTTATTAATATCCCATTTCTTTGTTCTTTGGATTAATTATGGGATGCATATATCAAAAATTCAGTGTGAAATTTGAATGAGATAAATTGTTTCAAATTCACATTAATAATTGAAATTATTAATTGAGGTTACACAAAATTGGAGTCCTAAAGGGATATACTTTTAATCTTACTTTAATCTTACTAAAGGTATATACTTTTAATCTTAAAAGTATTATATCAAAGTTACTATGTTAAGTTAATTTTTTTTGTATCATACAAATTCCATTTGTGTATAGCCTCCTGTAAACGTATAGTACTCTATTACACAGATTGGGAATAATCGAAAAAGCCAGACTCCGTACGGTATCTCTTGGAATCCTGAATATGATTTTACCAATCATTGTACTAATCTACATATGTCTTTCTCCTATCAATCGGTACTAGTTGAATAAATGGTAATTCCCATATTTCTTTGATGATAAGTGTGAAACTAATAAATAAAATACTAAAATACTAATAAATAAATAAAATAGGAGGGTATCCTCTTGGGAATGAAATTATGCTATTTGTTTTGTTCTCCTTTTCACAGCAAATGCAGAGATGAATTGATGTATTTTTTTTTAGTGGATTTGGGTCTGTCGGGACTGACGGGGCTCGAACCCGCAGCTTCCGCCTTGACAGGGCGGTGCTCTGACCAATTGAACTACAATCCCAAGGAAATAGAGTGTACATCATACATATTCTTATGATTTCATTCAAACCCTTTCTATTACTATTAGAGTTTAGATATTTAGATTAGAATAGTCGTATTATAACAGAAACGCGCGTAATATATTTGATATACACACGGATATGCACTTTAGTGGGAGTGTCTCACGGATTGTTAATAATCCTTTCGTTTTTTATAAATTGAAAAATAATCAAAAAAATCTTTCAATGAAAAAAAAAAAGAGTTTTTTATTTATTCTTTATTTTATTCTTTTCCTTATACTTCCAGATCCTTATATGAATCTAGTATGAATCTAGATCATTAGCAAGCAAGATCAGAATTTGTGAGAAAAAAATAAAGAGAGCAAATGAACAGCGGTAAAATATATCAGAAATTTTTAGTTTTTTTTCTTCTTCCGTATTCCGATCAGGCATTTCTGGGGAACAACAAATGGGGTTCTATCATTTCATGGTGGATCGGCCAATTATTGGGCCGAGCTGGATTTGAACCAGCGTAGACATATTGCCAACGAATTTACAGTCCGTCCCCATTAACCGCTCGGGCATCGACCCAGGAAGAATCAATTCCCGGCTTATTGATAATCCATGATCAACTTCCTTTCGTAGTACCCTACCCCCAGGGGAATTCGAATCCCCGCTGCCTCCTTGAAAGAGAGATGTCCTGAACCACTAGACGATGGGGGCAAGTATGCCCGACCGCCATCATACTGTGCTCATTGTATGAACAGTTTTTTGAAATTGTCAATATAATGTGGTATGATTAAATCTGAAAGATCTTTCCCTCTTTCATGATTCCATAGAATCTTTTGATTCGTATTTATATTCATGAATCATTCATTCTAATCATATAATTTTTTTTTAATATTATTTTCATTAATTTTATTTATTTTATTCATTAATTTTATTTATTTTATATTTATTCTTTGAAATAGAATAAATAAAATTAAAATAAATAGATATTAATTGATATTAATTATAAATCGATATTTCTATTAAATATTTCTATTAAAATAAAAAAAAAAAATAAATAAAATAAGAAACTAAATCGGTAGAATAGAAATAATACGAGGTATAGGACCTTTTGGGGAGTGATTGGTCCGCCAGACCAGAAAGGGAAATTAAACTTCATTTTTCTATCTTACACTAAGCCAGGAAATTAAAAAAAATCTGAAAATATGGGAAGAAGGATAGGGATCAACAAGTTATTGAAAATTGTTTTTCTCTAAGAATTAAGTTCGGGGAACAAGTAAAATAAATCTTTTTATCAATGATTCTACGAAATATCTTATATCTATGTTGAATTGGTAAGTCTATGTATCAATCAAATTAATTTCGTTATGATGGGGGTCAATTCAATTAATTCAATTTAGGGTCGGTTTTGAAACAATTCATTGCATTTCTATTTATAAAATCCAATCTTAATTATAATAAATAATAATAAAAATAAACCATTTTTTTATTTTACCCATACTTACGATCCTATACTCACTAGATAAATTGAATTTATCGTTCCTGAATGGTTCACTATCTGGATAAGATATATATGTGCAATAACCTATATATA